AATTGGATGCCCTACTGCGTTACAAAATTTCGCTTTAGCCAATGATCCAATCAGAGGAATAATTGGAACTATTGTATCGAGTTTATTGGGAGCATTATTTAGTAGAAATGAATTTTCTAGCATTTGATTCCGCACCACTGCAGGATTTCGTCGAACACTTGAAAAGTAACTCAAAAAATCGAGGGAATGCTTGGATAATTGGTTTATACGGATACTTGCCGCGTGAGACCATACATCAAAATGACATTGCCATAAATTGACAAGGTAAGATTTCCATTTATTCATTAGAAGAGGTGTGTCTTTGGAAGCCAGAATTGATTTTCCTTGATATCTAACATAATGCATGAAAGGATCCTTGAGAAAGCATGGGATGACCGGAAAATCATTAGCAAAGACTTCGGCAAAATGTTCTATTTTTCTATATAAACAGAGTCGTTCAAAAAGGAATCCAGAAGATGTTAATCGTAAATGAGAAGATTGGTTACGGAGAAAAAGGAAGCTGGATTCGTATTCACATATATAAGAATTATATAGGAATAAAAAAAATCTCGGATTACTTTTTGAAAAAATGGAAATAGATTTATTTGTAATAATAAGACTGTTACAATTAGAATACTCATGAAGAAAGAACCGCAATAAATGCAAATAAGAAGCATCTTTCACCCGGTAACGAAGGGTTTGAACCAATATTTCCAGATGGGCAGGGTAGGGTATTAGTATATCCGCCGAATAATTTAAATGTGGGAACTTTTCCTCTAAAAAGGGAAATATTGAATGAATGGATCGTAAATTGTAAAATCTTACGATTTCTGCCCCTTCTAAAGAAGATATTAATCGTAGATAAAATGGAATTTCCACAATGATTGCAAATCCTTCTGATAGAATTTTAGAATGCAAATTCTTGTTGTACCCAAAAAATGGATTTTGTTTAGAATCATTAGCAGAAATTATCAAATAATTCAGTTGATACATTGTAGTAATTAAGCGTTTTACAATCAGTAAACTAGATTTATTATCATAACCTATATTTTCCAACAACATGTATCTATTTAAACCATGACCATGAGCAAGTGCATAACTATATTCCCGAAAGATAAGTGGGTATAGGAAGTCATGTTGCCGAAATCTATCGAGTTCTAAATATCCTTGAAATTCCTCCATTTAAAATTAGATGGGGATAAGGGATTTCTTTTGGGTTATTAAATGACACATAGTACGATACAGTCAAAACAGGATATTATAGTAAGAAATAAATAGATATATACCCCGGAACCAGATAAGACTGATCGACGGACTCTTTAGCCTCTCCTTTTCCATCTAATTTAATTGGTTTATGTTCATTCGAGGATAACAAGATGGTTAGAAATCCTTTATTTGTTCAACCCAATCGCTCTTTTGATTTTGGAAAAAAAGGATTTTTATCTTTATCAATAGACTGCTTTTTCTACACATTTACCCCCACACTCTAATGGAGAATAGCTACTAATAATTAGGATTTAAAAAAAAAATCGATGATCCACTTATGGGAAAAGCATTTCCCGCATCAAGGACTAATCTATTTTTAACGTTTAATTAGATCGGGTAATCGTTCAAATTAAGAACAGAAGCTCGTTTCTTTTTTTTTTGTTTACCTATAATTGGAGCCATAGGGCTCTATCCATTTATTCACTTAACCCAAAATTTAATTTTATTTTTTTTCGTCAAGAATTTAAACAAAGTTTTGAACCGATCCGCTAAGAATAAAATATTCTCGGAATTCCACATTGATACGACATGCTGCTTTTTCCATTCATTCCTTTGAGGATCAGTCGCGGTTTTACAAGCTCTAGAGATAGTATCGACGAAGACGTTGCTTCATACAAATGTGTAAAAATTGCCAGTCGCACTTAAAAGCCGAGTACTCTACCGTTGAGTTAGCAACCCCCCCCCCCAAAAAAAAAAAATGTGTAGATCCAATCGGAATAAAAAATTAGATTTAATTGCACACCGAAATCCAAATAGTAAAATAGCAAAAACATTGCTAATCGATTCTGAACATAAAAAAAATAATGAACATATTAGATGCAAATACACTGACTTCTAAAATAAGAATCTAGATTAAGATAAGGATATGGATTAAGTCAAAATTGATGTACTACCACGGATTTAGTTCGTATCTTATCCATTATTATCTTATCCGTTTTTTTTTCAATAAAATAAATAAATAATAAATAAATAAAGGCTTCTCGTATCCCAGCAAATCCGACGAATCCGTCGTTTAAATAAAGTAAAATAAAAAAACCAAGTCCATAGATGGAACAGAGGGAAATAGATACATTTATTCATGATCGGATTATATTTGTTTGATACACTGTTGTCAATATGAATGTAAATCTTAAGAAAAGAACACAATGTGGAGAACCATAAATTAAAATTAAAAAAAAATTAAATATTGAATTAATATAATAAAATATAAATTATACAAATAAAGAAAAACTAATGACTTGTATTGAATTGGCACTAACTATATATGGATAATAAACATGGATACAAAAGGATGTAAGCGTAAGAATCAATATTCGTAGCAAAGTATCGCAATGCTTGGGTTTACTTAATCCATATAAGTAAAAAAAAAAAATAAATCTTAAATCCCATTTGTTTTTTTTTTATTTATTTGTTCATAACATAAAAAAAGTGAAAGTTTCAACTAAAAAACAACTAGTATTGAATTAGCAATAATGTAAATATTTTGGATTTCTAAATCCAACTACTTCGGTTATTCATTTGATCTTTTTTCATCTGTCTTAAATTAAATGAATTTCTATCACTAAAATAAAAATAAATTTTTGTCGTTATAGAAGACGACATTTTTTAGTAGTAGACATTTTTTGGTAGTAATAATAAATAGGTATGAATAGAACAAAAGAGGGGGGGCGGTAGTATATAAAAGGTTATACAAAGTTATATAAGCCCCCTCTTTTGTTCTATTCATTAATTGAATTTAATTTAATCTGTTGATTAAGGCAAAGTTACATAAAAACTCCCGCCTTCTTCGAAATATCATGAACAGTTCCCGTAGGTTGAGCGCCCCTTTCAAGTAAATATAGAATAGCAGGAACATTTAAATAGGTTTGATTCTTTAGCGGATCATAAAAGCCCACTTTCCGAAGAGCTCTTCCTTCTCTTCGGCATCGAGCATCAATTGCAACGATTCGATAAACCACCCATTGGGATAGATGTAGATGAATAATACCCCCCCTAGAAACGTATAAGAGGTTTTCTCCTCATACGGCTCAAGAAAATTCGAAATTATGTCTATGGATCGAATTTTAAATTTTTAATTAGTAATGTCAAATGGATCCATAAAATAATCAAATCAATTAAATATGAGTTAAGTACTTTTTAGTATTCCTTATTATTATCCGAAAAAGAAAATAAAATCATTTGTATTCGCATCCTCATAACTCAAGTTGGATAACTCGCTAATAACCCAAGGAAACCCTTTACTTTAGGTATTTCGTTTATTGAGCGATCTCTAACCACGCACCTTTTTTGTCTTTAGAATCTATTTTGATTCTTAATTAGAATCTATTTATTGAGACAACTGAAAGTGGTATTTCCTTGTTCCAGGATTCTTTATCGTTTCTTTGAATCATTGGGTTTAGACATTACTTCGGTGATTTTTAATCGTTTCAAAAAACGTCAGCAACATACCCTTTTTGTGATTTCTTTTTATCAAAAAATCATACAAATGGTCGATTTGATTCCTGCGCGATACACTTTTAATCGAAAGAGTTTTACCAATTCCAAGAGGTTTTACTTATAAATTTGAAAATTGGATCCTTTCGATTTTTATATGGAAAATATACTTACGAAGCTGTTTCAACTTATTAATTAACACTAACCCTAGACCCGTTCCCTTAAAAAATGAATCAATACTTTTTTTTACTCGAGCTCCATTAAGATCATGTACTATTTGCATCCCAACCCCCGACCTCAAAAAGGAGGGTTCTAGTGAAACAGAACAAACGATGTCGAGCCAAGAGCACCCTCATTCCTATCTAATTAATATAAAAAGAAAATGATGGATGTAAGAATCCACAGACGACCATATCCCTCAAGTCGCACGTTGCTTTTTACCACATCGTTTTAAACGAAGTTTTACCATAACATTTCCTAGTAGGTTGCTGTAAACAGTATGTAATTGATTCCATTATGGACTCATGAATAATCATTGGTTCGTTCGGTACATAGTAATCCATACTTTTATGAATGGGTAATTTCTCAAGAAGTATCAGCACGAATTAAATTTAACCCCATATAATATATAGAAATATAATAAATATTTTTTTAATATATTATTTTATTTTTTCTTTAGAAAATATAAATATTAGAATATAAAAAAATTGAACTAATAAATAAGACAAATAAGTTTTTTTTTAATCTGCATCTTGAGGTGACTTGCTAAAATAGATTCACCAATTTCACACTTCTTCGAGTACCAAGGACTCATAAGACATTATTAAAAATATTTAATTGATTGAAAAATTTCCTATTTCACTATCATTACATTATTTGAATAAGGCTTTACAGTAAAAATCGCATTTTGATAATAATAGAGAAAAATTCATATTCGGATTAAACCATAAAAAAAATGTAAATTCTTTTTGTTTTTCACGAGGTGGTGGATAAAGACTGATAGAATAGAGGCTTGGGGTTGTTATTCTTTTTGATAAATCATAATTAAAAGAAGATCCCCATACCTATCAGGTAGACTAAACAAATATCTTTGAAAGTAATTAGAAACATTCTATGTTAAAGGGTAAAGTTAAATATTTAAAATTTAGGGATAACAAATCTATTGTCACAAAACTCAATTGAAATAAAATAAAGTTTTCAATGAATCAATGAAATAGAAGAAATAGAACGATAACAATACATATATATAAGTCTTCGCTCCCTTTCTGCGTAGTTTATTTGACTTGGAGTCAATAATCCGGCTGCAATTATTTCCTAAGGAAAAGCGACTAAGATGTATGAATACACTTTGTCTCAATTGGTACATATCATATATTTACAATTTTTCATAAAAGAAAACACAAAATACTTAAAAACGGGGTTCAAAGAAAAGACATATGTTACGTATGTAACTTGATTTTTTTTTAATGAAATTCAGACAGCCGCATATATTGAAATTGGTATTTTACATTGACGTTTAACTCCTATCTACTGCGTCAATTCTATGAATATGATGAATCCTAAATAAAAAAAGAATCCTATTAGAGTGTTCCAGACTATTACTATTTTGTATAAATGTAAATTAAAACAAGTACAGATTAAATCATGGCTCGTATTTTTATTTTATGAAGAACTAACTTATTAAATAGAAATATGATTTAATCTATGCTCCCCTCTTACCTGTATACAAATAGATTCAATTACATCTGTGTGTTATTTGAACACGATTCGATTTTTTATTTTTGAAAAAGATATAATTCATATAAGAATCAATCATTATAGGAAAGCAAAATCAGATTATAACCAATCTTATTCTACTCTTAAAAAAAAAAAAAAAAATAAGGTTGTTTAAAAAAGGGCAATCTTTCTTTTATTCTGATATGATATATATAATATAATAGGTATGCTCTGGGACGGAAGGATTCGAACCTCCGAATACCGGGACCAAAACCCGTTGCCTTACCACTTGGCCACGCCCCATTTTTGATTTCTATTCGACATTAATAAAGACTAATATTGATAGTAGTTCTTCGTCAATTCTAGTCCAAATCTATATAGAATAGATTAGAGTGTTGCTAGGATTTTGAGACATTTAGATAGAGAATTAAACGACATTTATTGATCATTACATACAATTCAATTAAGATATTGTATGAAAGTATGGTTTTGTCTATTCTCTTTTGATTTGAGAATTGAAGGATTTTTGATTGGGTTAATTAAAAAAAAAAATAAGATTATAATAACTCATATTAAGAACTCATCATATTAATAACTCAATCAAAATAAATACAATTATCTTCAAGAACAAAGAAAAAAATGTTTGTTATGCTTAATATCTTTAGTTTGATCTGTATTTGTCTTAATTCTGCTCTTTCTTCAAGTAGTTTTTTCTTCTCAAAATTGCCCGAGGCTTATGCTTTTTTGAATCCAATCGTAGATTTTATGCCAGTAATACCTTTGCTCTTTTTTCTCTTAGCTTTTGTTTGGCAAGCTGCTGTAAGTTTTCGATGAGATCTTTAATACGGTCCTAGAAAAATTCATGATTTATTCTTAAAAAAAAATTCTAACAATTCATAAGATCAGATAAGTCTTATAGTATAACCCTTCGATTCAAATAATTAAATTCTTGGATCGCCACAATAAGTCTGGGCTCCCCCCAGTTCCTCATTCGGACCCTTTTTTACAGTGAAAGAACCTAGTAGATTCCTCCGCAATATCTAATTGCGGGTATGAAAAAGCTTTTGGTAATGAAAGACTTGACTCTTATTACATATTACAAATGAATTTCTGAAAATTCTTTTTTATTTCTATAGATTTAGAAAAATAATTTCGTGGTGTCAAAATAAGGTATGTGGTATAAAAATGGAGAATCTATTATCTTTTTTTCCAAAAAAAATGATCTTGGAGATTGTGTAATGCTTACTCTTAAACTATTTGTTTACACAGTAGTGGTATTCTTTGTTTCTCTCTTTATCTTCGGATTCCTATCTAATGATCCAGGACGGAATCCTGGACGTGAAGAGTGAAGAATAAAAAATAACAATAAAGTTTCTGTTTTCCTTGCTTGATTTTAAAATGTTCTTAGGATTTTATTTATTCCACATTTTTAACTATTAATTAAAATGAAATAAAAAAAAAGACTCGTTGAAAGAGAAATTGAAAGATAAAGAAAAAATACCAAGTCATCCACTAAAGCGGAAAGAGAGGGATTCGAACCCTCGGTACGAAAAACCCGTACAACGGATTAGCAATCCGACGCTTTAGTCCACTCAGCCATCTCCCCAAATTGAAATAAAAAGGATAATTACTAGATTATATTACACAAAAACAGTAAGACTTGAAAAAGGGCCCTCTCTTTATACCTCTTTATTATTCAGTATATAATTATTATATAGATATCTAATTATAGAGACATAGAAAAATAGAAAAAACAATATAGAAAATAAAAATCAGTGATTTCATTTAAGTAAAGTAAGGGCTCGAAAGCGATATCTCAACTCCACTATTCCAATGAATATAAATTTAGATATATAACCACCTAATGCCCCAAGAATATTATATATTATATAAACTATAAATTATATAGCAATGAATTTCTTATATAAAAAAATTATAGAATTAATAAATAGTAAATAGAAAGTAATAATAAATATATAAATTAAAATTAAATAAATAATAAAAAAAGAGTACCTCTTTGCTTTCGTCTGCAAGATCCTTTTTTACTTTTACTTCCACAGCCCGGCCCCCGGTCCTGACCGGGCCGGGTCTTTCGTTTTTGTTCCAATGAATCATAGAAAAAAATGATTTATTTGATTTGAAAAAAAAAAAAATGATTAATGATTGTTGTTGTTTCAAGAACAATCATAATAAAGGCAATTTCTATTCCTATCATACAGAATAGAATCCGAGTGTCATTTCTTAATTATTTTATTCTTGCACAATTTATGTTATGGCATACGCCTTTTTTTTATCGAGACGTATCCATCTCATTTAAATAACTAAAAAAGCGTGTTTTTTTAGTTATTTAAATAAATCCTCTTTCCCCAATCCCATTAGTCTCCTTGGCCAAAGCATATCAACGCTCTAATTTTCATGATTCTTTTCTGATCCTATCGTCTTAATTATGACCCATTTTTTTGTTCGACAAAAGATCCATTTATATACAATAATCACATTGTAGCGGGTATAGTTTAGTGGTAAAAGTGCGATTCGTTCTATTAATCCCTTAAATGGTTAAGGGGTCCTTCGGTTTAATTAATATTCCGATCAAAAACTTTATTTCTTAAAAGGATTTAATCTTTTACCTCTCAATGAAAGATTCGAGGAAGAATAGACATTCTCGTGATTTGTATCCAAAAGAGTCAATTAGAAATTGGAAAAAACAAAATTGGATTATGAAATTACGAAACATAATTGGTTTTTGAATTGGATCAATATTTCCAATTGAATAAGTATGAGTAAGGGGTCCATGGATAAATAGAGAAGGGAGTATTTCTAATCGTAACTAAATCTTCAATTTATGATTTGTATAAAAGAGATTGAAGCAAAACAGCTATTAACTAATGGCTTTGGTTTACTAGAGACATCGACATATTATATTGTTTTAGCTCGGTGGAAACAAAATCCTTTTCCTAAGGATTCTTTCAAATAGAAATAGAGAACGAAGTAACTAGAAGGGTGGTTCTAACCCCCCCTGTTCTATAGGGATCATCTATAAAGCGGGTTTTGTTTTGAATGCATTCAAACAGAAAAGCTGACATAGATGTTATGGGCCGAAATTTCTTTTCTTTTTTTTTGTAATTTAGTTCACATCTGACATATGTGAAATTTGTCCATCTTTCATAAAGGAGCCGAATGAAACCAAAGTTTCACGTTCGGTTTTGAATTAGAGACGTTAAAAACGATGACTCAACGTCGACTATAACCCCTAGCCTTCCAAGCTAACGATGCGGGTTCGATTCCCGCTACCCGCTTATATCTCTATATTATATATATTAATTTATTCTCTATATTTCTAAAATTCTATATTCTATTTAGAATATGTTTAATAGTAAAAGTTATAGTTTTTATCTATTATAAAATATTAGATTATTTAAATTCTATATTAAATAATCTATAATATAGAGGATCTAATTATAATTATTCATGTAATGAATCTAATTTAATGTAATTATTAATATAATGATAATGAATGTATCATTGAATTGAATGCGCAATTCCTGGAATTCTCTCAATGGTCTTTTTTCTGACCAAGAGATGTGAAAACAAAACTAAGAAAAAAGCGTCCATTGTCTAATGGATAGGACAGAGGTCTTCTAAACCTTTAGTATAGGTTCAAATCCTATTGGACGCGACGGATTTCCATATATTTCTTTTCTACTAACTAGGTATTTTGAATGATTTGAACAAGAGACCCTTATACTTATTTATATATTTATTTATATATTTATTCTTAATAATAATTTTTTATTACTATAAAATTATTAATATAAAAAATATATAATAAAATAAAAGATTAGATTATAGAAATAATTATTTCTATAAAATTAGAAAGTTATTTAAAGGAATTTCTTTATACCTGTTCCTGAAGTAGAAAGCGTTCCATTTGTTCTTGAATAGCGTCTTTCAAAAGGGCTTCCGCTTCCTCATTGAATATCTTGGTAGAAGATATGATTTCTTGGAACTGCGGTTTATTCGTTTTTAAATAAGTACGTAACTCAACGAGAAATTTCTTTACCTGTCCAATTTCTAATGAATCAAGATAACCATTCGTTCCAGTATAAATAGTCATTACCTGTTCTTCCACCGTGAGAGGGGATGATTGAGATTGTTTGAGCAACTCGCGTAATCGTTGACCTCTTGCCAATTGATTCTGAGTAGCTTTATCGAGATCAGACGCGAATTGTGCAAAGGCTTCTAATTCTGCGAATTGTGCCAATTCTAATTTTAGTTTGCCGGCTACTTGTTTCATGGCTTTAATTTGAGCGGCAGATCCTACTCTGGAGACGGAAATCCCCACGTTAATGGCAGGTCTGATTCCAGCATTGAATAAATCGGCGGATAAGAAAATTTGGCCATCTGTAATTGAGATTACATTAGTAGGAATATAAGCTGAAACATCTCCCGATTGGGTCTCAACTATTGGTAAAGCAGTCATACTTCCTTCACCTAAACGCGAACCTGATTTAGCGGCTCTTTCCAAAAGTCGTGAATGCAAATAAAAAACATCTCCTGGATAAGCTTCGCGACCCGGCGGTCTTCGTAATAGAAGAGACATTTGGCG